TTAGATTAGGCAAGGCAAATAAAAAAATTTCATGTTTCCCTCTTATGTATATATAACTTAACTATAGAAAATATAAGGAAATATAGATTATAGATATAGAGTCTTGCATCTTTCTATATCTACCGGGAATCCCATTTTTACTAAGAATCCCGCTTAGGTCGGACGAATTTTTCGGGAATTAAAACTCTTTCTTTATTAAAGCAAAATTAAAATTTGAATAAAAAAATGGAAATTAGAAGATAAAACCAGGAGAAGAAGAATAATAAAGCGGATTAATATACATATATTATATGTGGAAAGATGGATAAGTACATTTATTTAGTTCTATATTCCTTGCACTTATTCTATATTTATACTCACTTAGATATAAATATTAGAATTATATCCTAATTCTATACTAATTTTTATAAAATATCTTTATAACATAACAGGTACAAATATTAATATAAATTATAAATATTAAATCGAGGTATCCGTTTTATGTTTATGAATTTCGGCTCAGTTTGGGTGCCTTTAGTGGGCATAGTATTTCCGGCAATTGCAATGGCTTCATTATTTCTTCATATTCAAAAAAACAAGATTTCGTAGATCCGACGGAACCACATCTCATCCTTTCTTTTTTTTTTCAAGATTTAGACTTGGATCATACCACAGATATCATATTGATTTAGTGAAATATGGTATAGCGTGTGGATTTCTCAGAACAAAAATAAAACATAAACGAAAGGGCTCTTATGTATGGTATGTGCAAACATGATATATGGATAAATAAATTATAGCTATTTTAAAATAGATCAGGATAATCACATGTCTGAAATGGAAATCTATATGTATGTAGATATCTATAGGGGATGATATGAGAGGGATGTTATTATTTTAGATTTAACCAATTCGATGAATTATACGCCTAAAGGTTGACGTACTAGTTGATGAGAGTTACTTCGGAAACAAAAAGAGTAAAGTAAAATTTATTTGGGTTATTCTCTCAATTACAATAAAATGCAACTGGATCTAGTATGAGTTGGCGATCAGAACGTATATGGATAGAACTTATAACGGGGTCTCGAAAAACAAGTAATTTCTGCTGGGCCCTTATCCTTTTTTTAGGTTCATTAGGGTTCTTATTGGTTGGAACTTCCAGTTATCTTGGTAGGAATTTGATATCCTTATTTCCGTCTCAGCAAATAATTTTTTTTCCACAAGGGATCGTGATGTCTTTCTATGGGATTGCCGGTCTCTTTATTAGCTCCTATTTGTGGTGCACAATTTCGTGGAATGTAGGTAGTGGTTATGATCTTTTCGATAGAAAAGAAGGAATAGTGTGTATTTTTCGTTGGGGATTCCCTGGAAAAAATCGCCGGATCTTCCTACGATTACTTATGAAAGATATTCAGTCCATCAGAATAGCAGTTAAAGAGGATATTTATGCCCGCCGTATCCTTATCCTTTATATGGAAATCAGAGGCCAAGGGGCCCTTCCCTTGACTCGTACTGATGAGAATTTGACGCCACGAGAAATTGAACAAAAAGCGGCTGAATTAGCCTATTTCTTGCGTGTACCAATTGAAGTATTTGATTCTTAGCAGGAGGGAAAAATTCAAGAATCCGCCCTTCCTTTTCTATAGCATAACTGAACTGAAGTTTCTTCAGAACGTTCATTTGAGCCAAAGCAGACGAATCATAAAAAGAAACTGTTTTTTTTTGTCCGAAAAATAGTCTTTTATGCATATGGAAATTGACTCACAGTAACAAAGAAAGTAACAAATCGAAAAATTAATACCATACAATACAGCAAAACATTTCGAAATAAAGAATTTATTTAAGGTCCAATATTTGGGATTGATGGGCTATATGACCATAGATCATATCTTGTAAATTTGTTCTCTTTTTTGTCAATCGGCCTTTCTTTTTATCCTTTCTTTTGTGTTCCTTAATAACTAAACCTCTTATAATGATAACTAGTAAATTTATATCTTGTTTTGCCACTTCATCCCATCACAATATTCTTCAGAAATTTTTATCAATTATTTCGGTAGCCAGCAAAAGTTTTTCGAAATATTAAAAAATTTGATAGAAATGGCCGAAAGGGAGTTCTTTCGTCTTGAAATCCGAATAATATTAAAAAAAAAATGAAAAAAAAGAAAACATTTACTCCCCTTCTATATCTTGCATCCATAGTATTTTTGCCCTGGTGGATCTCTCTATTACTTAATAAAAGTCTGGAATCTTGGGTTACTAATTGGTGGAATACTCAGCAGTCTGAAACTTTTTTGAATGATATTCAAGAAAAGAGTATTATAGAAAAATTCATAGAATTAGAGGACCTCTTCTTGTTGGACGAAATGATAAAGGAATGCCCGGAAACACATCTACAAAAGCTTCGTATGGGAATCCACAAAGAAACGATCCAATTGATCAAGCTGTATAATGAGGATCCTATCCATACGATTTTGCACTTCTCGACAAATATAATCTGGTTCGTTATTCTAAGTGGTTATTCTATTCTGCGTAATAAAGAACTTCTTATTCTTAACTCTTGGATTCAACAATTCGTATATAACTTAAGCGACACAATAAAAGCTTTTTCTATTCTTTTATTAACCGATTTATGTATCGGATTCCACTCGCCCGGCGGCTGGGAACTAATGATAGGCTCTGTCTACAAAGATTTTGGATTTGCTCATAACGATCAAATTATATCTAGTCTTGTTTCCACCTTTCCGGTCATTCTAGATACAATTTTAAAATATTGGATTTTCCGGTATTTAAATCGTATATCTCCGTCACTTGTAGTGATTTATCATTCAATGAATGACTGAAAAATGATCCATTGTTGATATTAATCAATTAGAATGTTTCTTACTTTGGCCATAAACAAAGTGTTCAAAATCGTGCTTATTTTTTATATTTCTACCCATCCCGTTCAAGGGATTCCTCCTATATTCCGGTAAAATTGTTTCAGTAAATAGCAGAATCGTGGATAGGGAACTATATAAGCGACCTACCCAATTTATTGTAGAAATTTTCGGGACCAATGATTGGACCATGCAAACTAGAAATACCCTTTCTTGGATAAAGGAACAGATTACTCGATCCATTTCCGTATCGCTTATGATATATATAATAACTCGGACATCCATTTCAAATGCATATCCCATTTTTGCACAGCAGGGTTATGAAAATCCACGAGAAGCGACCGGGCGTATTGTATGTGCCAATTGTCATTTAGCTAATAAGCCCGTTGATATCGAGGTTCCACAAGCGGTACTTCCTGATACTGTATTTGAAGCAGTTGTTCGAATTCCTTATGATATGCAACTGAAACAAGTTCTTGCTAATGGTAAAAGAGGGGCTTTGAATGTGGGGGCTGTTCTTATTTTACCTGAGGGGTTTGAATTAGCCCCGCCCGATCGTATTTCCCCCGAGATGAAAGAAAAAATAGGAAATCTCTCTTTTCAGAACTATCGCCCTAATAAAAAAAATATTCTTGTGATAGGTCCTGTTCCTGGTCAAAAATATAGTGAAATCACCTTTCCTATTCTTTCTCCCGACCCCGCTACTAAGAAAGATGTGCACTTCTTAAAATATCCCATATACGTGGGCGGGAACAGGGGAAGGGGTCAGATTTATCCTGACGGGAGTAAGAGTAATAATACTGTTTATAATGCTACAACAGCAGGTATAGTAAGCAAAATCATACGAAAAGAAAAAGGGGGGTACGAAATAACCATAGCGGAGGCATCGGATGGACGTCAAGTGGTTGATATTATCCCTCCAGGACCAGAACTTCTTGTTTCAGAGGGTGAATCTATTAAACTTGATCAACCATTAACGAGTAATCCTAATGTGGGTGGATTTGGTCAGGGAGATGCAGAAATAGTACTTCAAGATCCATTACGTATCCAAGGACTTTTCTTCTTCTTGGCTTCTGTTATTTTGGCACAAATCTTTTTGGTTCTTAAAAAGAAACAGTTTGAGAAGGTTCAATTGTCCGAAATGAATTTCTAGATCCGCGGATTTATCAACAGAAAGTTCGTAAAAAGAACCAAATTCTTGTTGGCAATTATGTATGCTCAAAAAAAATTATGAAAAACCCTTTTCTTCTTTATATTCTACGCTTACTTATGTCTAGTATCTAGTCGAATAGTTTTCTATTAGAATAATAGAAAACTATTAATACATTAATATGACATTGGCAGTTAAATCTGGCAATAATAGTAACATAATCGCCCCACTCCAATTTAGATTGAAAAAACAAAGAAGGGGGTAAAGTCAAATAATCTTCTTCGCAATATACATACTATATATAATATAGGAATGCAGTACAATTAATTCCCGACATCCGGTCGAAAAAGAATATAAAGAAGAAAGGGATAAATGAAATGAGAGAAACAAATGATTCTAGGAAGAGTTATTCGTCTTCTTAGTCTTCCACACAAGAAAGGAATTTTCCACATCCCTTTCTTGTGTCGAAATAATAACGAACCCTGACCCCCTTCTTCAAAAATTCCTATTCTTGGGTTAGATTTTCTCTAGGTTTATCATAACCCCTTTTTAGATTTATTACTTATAATAAGTAGTGGACAAACAAAAAAAGAGAGGGAAATTTATTGAACAAATAGAACTTCTTCAATCAAGTTATAAAAAAAATTTTCAACTTTGATTAGATACTAAAATAAATAGAGATAGAGTAAGGATTTTTTAGTATATAAAGCATTTGTATGATATCTGATCTAGGGAAATCTATATTGGAAATATATATATATTATCCTGTGTCATCCAGAAAATCGAATGATTTTTTCTTTCTTCTAATTTTGAAAGAATCGATAGTATCTATCGAGGAGCCGATGTTCTAAATCAATCAAGTTCGTTTTTCAAAAACATCATCAGAAAAAAAAATTAAATGGAGTTTTTTTAAACATCGTAAAAGGAGATCTGTTTTGTCTGGCATTTATACGAAAAAAATCTTATGATTATTAAGAACTCAACGGGACCCCCCC